TGTTCGAAGAAAATGTTTAGCTAATTCTATGCGCCTAACCAAAAAATCCTTTCTTCTTCGAATTTTTTTCTCTTCCCATTCATTTCCTGCGGACTCTTCATCTCCTAATTCCTTCCATTCTACCAAAGAATTATCTGTAATAATTCGCAAATCCGAATCGGCTAATTGTTCTCTGATAGCACCTGCCCCCGTAGAGATTTCTCGGTTTCGAAATGTCTCGAAACCTTGAGTAGTAAAAAAGAGTGGGATGCTATATTGCCAGGATTGGATTTCATATTCGAATGAACCTCGTAATCGTAAAAAAGTAGGTTTTTTAGCTATGGACCTAGCAAAAGAAAAATTGAGATAGGTTCCTATAGTATTGGATTCCCCCCCTCACAATCGGACGTGAAGGTTTCCTCTCATCCGGCTCAAGTAGTTACACCAAATAAAGAAAGGGGTTCTTCTTCTTTTTAAACTTTGTTCGAGAAAACCCTACAAAAAGCTACTCTTTACTCAAGTTCCCAGTAAGGACCAGCCTCATTCTTATCTTATTTGATTTTTGATTTTCACTCTAACCTTTTAGACTTTCTTTTATGTTTACGAAAAAAAAAACGAAAAAAAGGAAATGTGAAATTCTTGAGTAGTCTACTTCCCCTCAAATGATGAATCCCCTGAAAGGAATATTTTGGGACTCTTAAAGGATTTCTTTGTCTATGATATTGTATTGTTCCATTGGATCTTTTTTAGGTCTCTACTCACCTCGATGGTTATTATCCCTTGAAGCATATATGCGATAGATAAGCTCCCGTAACCATATTCGCTTGCGCTTGCCTGAACATAATTTCTTTTTTAAAGAAATGGAATGTATAATTCCACAAAAAGTCTTTTTTCACGAGGTATAACTAACTATTCCTATATTATCTGTTACGGAATCGACCATAGATCAATTCCCCTTTTCTTCCATTTTTAAATCTTGAATGCACCCATAATTCTGAGCTTCATGTTCCTCCTCCCAAGATACATGTCAGAGCCAGGGGCATCCCAATCAGATTAAATGGGATGACAGTTTCTCAGTCCAAATCTGTCAAATGAAAATTTCGATCAAATCACACATCGCAATATACTAGGCCCTCTAATTCCCTAAGGGGCTTATCTAAAAGATTCGCAATATAACTAGGAAGACGTTTCAAATACCACACATGAGTCACTGGACATGTCAGTTTGATGTATCCCATTTGGTACCTTCGTATCCGAGAATCAACAAATTCCACCCCGCATTCTTCACAAAATTTCGGGTCTTCTTTTTCAGTCCCAATTCCTCGGTAATTTCCACAAGCACAAATCCCACTTTTTATGGGTCCAGAAATTCTTTCACAAAACAATCCATCTTTTTCCGGTTTATTAGTTTTATAATGAAAAGTATAGGGTTTTGTCACCTCTCCAACTATCTCTCCGTTGGGTAGAATCTTTTTTGCCCAAGCCTTGATTTGTTGAGGGGAAACTGGTCCAATTCGAAGTTGTTGATGTTTATACTGGTCAATCATAGAATAGAAATTCTGATTCATTGAGATCAAGCTTCCTTCCTATCCATCTGGAAGTTCTTTTCAGATACAAGGAAATGATTCAGTTCCAGGGACAAAGATCGTAGTTCTCGAACGAGCAATCGAAAAGATTCTGGAGCACCCTCTGGGTTAGGTACTGTTGCCCCAATAATTGTAGCACCAAGTACTTCTTGACGAGCTCTAATATGATCAGATTTGTAAGTAAGCATCTCTTGTAAGATATGAGCAACACCAAATCCCTCTAGAGCCCAAACTTCCATTTCCCCTACTCTTTGTCCCCCTTGTTTGGCCCTCCCTCTAAGGGGTTGTTGTGTAACAAGTGCGTAATGCCCACTGGAACGTCCATGGATTTTATCATCAACTTGATGGATTAATTTTAGAATATAGGACTTTCCTATTAGAACAGGTTGTTCAAAAAGATCTCCTGTTCTTCCATCAAATATTCTGCTTTTTCCCGGATATTCGGGTTCAAATACCCATGGATTTTTTGTTTTCTTACTGGCTTCATATAATTCGGAAAACACTAGTTTTCTTGAGGCCTCTTGCTCATATCTCTCATCAAAAGATCCTATTCTATAATGTTTCTTTAGTAGATCCCCCGCTAACCCGAGTGAACATTCAAATATCTGTCCCACATTCATTCGTGAGGGGACTCCTAATGGGTTGAATACCATATCAACGGGCGTTCCATCTTGCAAATAAGGCATATCTTGTCTAGACAAAATCTTAGAAATTATACCTTTATTCCCATGCCTTCCAGCTACTTTATCACCTACTTTGATTTCACGTTTCTGTGAAATATATACACGAATCCTTTCTGGATTAGAATTGGAAACCCCTCTTCTATGGATCCATCTCACATCAATAACTCGACCCCTTCCCCCTATAGGTAGTCTTAGAGAAGTTTCTTTTGAAGTGGATACCTGAATGCCAAGTATAGCTCGTAATAATCTATCCTCCGGGGCATATGAGGATTCGCTCGCTGTCTGAGGTGTTAATTTACCTACTAAGATATCACCTGTTTCTATCCAAGATCCCAGCATCACAATTCCATTTCTGTCTAAATTTCGGAGTAAACGAACCTCTAAATGCGGGATCTCCTTAGTGATTCTTTCAGGACCTTGGCTTGTTACATGAGTCTGAATTTCATATTTCCGGATATGAAAAGAAGTATAAATATCTTTATAAACCAGACATTCGCTAATTAGTACTGCGTCTTCAAAATTGTAACCTTCCCATGGCATATAAGCTACTAATACATTTTTTCCTAAAGCGAGTTCCCCACCAGCTGTAGCCGCACCGCCCGCTAGAATTTGTCCCTTTTTAATGTATTTACCCCGCTGAACCTGAGTTTTTTGATTCATACAAGTATTTTTGTTGGAACGTTGATACATAACCAATGGAATGCTTAGAGTATCCCCATTACTTGAGAAAATGATCTTTTGAGTATCAGTATAAATGATTTTTCCCTTGCGTTCGGCTATAACTGAAACCCCCGAATCTAGAGCCGTTTGTCCTTCCAACCCAGTTCCAACAATGCACTTCTCGGACCGAGAAAGGGGAACTGCTTGGCGCTGCATATTAGAACTCATTAAAGCTCGATTCGCATCATTATGCTCAATAAAAGGAATGAGGGAAGCTCCAATAGAAAAATATTGGAAGGGAAAAATGCTTCTAAGATGAATCTCTTCCCATGCAATAGTCAGGAATTCTTGACGATATCGAGCTGGAACAACCTGTTGTTCTTGAATATCCCGATTCAAGGCCAAAGAATTTCCTGCTGCTACCATATAATATTCATCTCTATTTGGTGATAAATAAACCATCTGTGCCTCTTTTGATCTCTCAGATAATCCATAAAATGGACTCTCTATAGATCCCCAATAACCAACCTTCACATGAATAGCTAATGATCCCATAAGTCCAACATTGATTCCTTCGGACGTGTCAATTGGACAAATACGTCCATAGTGACTCGGGTGAATATCTCGTATTCGAAAACTAGCAGTTCGCCCCGTCAATCCTCCAGGACCCAAATAACTCCATTTTCGCCCATGAACAATTTGTGTCAACGGATTAGTTCGATCCAAAACTTGAGATAAAGGGTGTAGGCTAAAAAACGATTCATAAGTAGTTGTTAATGAAGTTGAAGTTACCAAATTTTGAGGAGTCGGTATCAATTTATGCCTGATTGCTCCACATATAGTTCCTCGAACCGTATTTTCTAAACGAACAAGAGCCAATCCGAATTGATCCTGTAATAGATCTGCTACAGAACGAATACGTTTATTTTTCAAGTGACTCATATCGTCAAGTGTACCCATTCCCAATTTAATTCCAATCAAATGATCCACAGCAGCCAATAAATCTCGTGGTAACAAAAATGTATTGTTTTGGGGTATATCAAGATTAAGTCTCCGGTTCATATTTCGTCGACCAATCTTTCCTAACTCACATCTTTGTTGAAAAAATTTCTTTTGTAATTCCTTGCATAAGGACTCAGAAAATACTGGATCCCCCCCTACACAGGCAAATTGTTGATAAAACTCCAAAATAGCATTTTCTTTTGACCCAATCTTTTTTTTCTCTTTATCATTCGGGAAAGACAAGAAAATCTCAGGGTAACAAACATTATCTAAAATTTCTCTTATATTCGAACCCATAGCTGATGATAGAACTAGAATAGATATTTTTTGTTTTCTACTTACACGGGCCCATATCCTTGCTTTTCTATCAATTTCTAATTCCGACCTTCCCCCCCAATCCGATATTATAGTACTGGTATAGACAGAAACTCCGTTATGTTCCAATTCTGAACGATAGTAAATACCGGGACTTTGCAATATTTGGTTGATCACAATTCGGTATATTCCATTTACTATAGAGGTTCCAAAAGAATTCATTATAGGGATGTTTCCAATAAAAACGGTTTGTTCTTGCATATTTCTACCGGTTTTCCAAATTAAGACCGCGGGTACATATAATTCAGAAGAATATGTGAGTGATTCATACACAGCATCTCTTTCTGTTATCAAGGGCTCTACCAATTGATATGTTTCCACAAATAATTGAAATTCAATTTCTTGATCTCTATCTTCTATTTTTTGAAACTTATGAAATTCTTCCATCAAGCCCTGATTAATGAACCTACAAAATCCCTCAAATTGTATCTGACTAAATCCAGGTATTGTGGACATTCCCTCATTTCCATTCTGGAGCATCTTAATCTGAAGTTTCCTCTTTATTGAAAAAATCCCATTATCGGCTTTTGGCTCACTATTCATCGAACCCTACCAATTGATCTAGCAATGATGGAATGGATATTCTGTTTACTGAATCACATAAAATTTTAGTCAACTCCATCCATATATATCGTATGAACGAAAGCAAGACAGAGAAATGAAGGGCATTTTCGATGCAAGTTCGAATTTGATCTTGAGACAGGTACAAATAGAAAGAAATGGAAATTAATAAAGCATTCCTGGGAAAAATTCTGTCACTTAGGCTGATGGAGTCTTTTATCGGATATAAAAATTGATCCAATTTAGATCTAATACCTAATTCTTTTATTATGATATTAATGATATATAATATTATATGATATATGATATTAATGATATATAATATTAATGATATTATGATCAGGATATTATGATCAGCGTACAAAAAAAGAAAAAATCAATGAGTTTAGGATTGAATCTGCTCTCTATGAATGAGATAAAAACAGAAGAATCAGGAACAGCATAGAGTTTCCCTTTTTTTTTAGCACACGCAATTGAATGTTCAAAAAGGAATTCACAAATCTTTTTTTGGTAGTAAAATTTATAAAATACAATGGAATTGCGTACGTATATAGTCATAGGAGTAATCTTTAGGAAGTACATGACGATATAGCTATCTAGCTATCCGTATATCACATCTTTTATAAGAATTGAACTTGGTGCAACCTAGGTTAGGTCGTACTCTATCATAATATCTATCTTCTATTCATATTCAATGAAATATTCAAGCACAATGATCCTATATAGGGATATGTGCATAAGAAATAGACCCGGCTTGGTATCCACGTATAACAATAACAATTTCTGTTCTAGAGTTTACACTTTTCTGGGGTTTACATATACACATAGATTTTCTTATAATTAGAATTGATCATGTAATTCATAATGATTAGTCGGAAATCAATTGGATTTTGCATCCATTAAGATAAGGAGATACAAAATTAAGAGCTGTTCGCTAATTCAAAGTAAGAAAAGTAAGTAAGAGTAAAAGAGTAAGAATTAAATAGTTAATGGAGTAAAGAGTAATTTATTCGAAATTGACCTGCATTTTACAGTCTGTGACCGGGCCGGGAATCTTTTCACTTTTCTATAGATCTATCGAATCTATAGAAAAGTGAAAAGAGAAGGTAAGTTTTTAAGCGACGCGTGTTTTGAGATAAAATCAATCGAAGAAAAGAATATAAATTGGATCCAAGAAAAAAGAGGAATTTTTTTTTTGGAAAAGGATAAGTACAATGGTATTTAAGATCCAAAAATAAAAGAAATTAAGAAAGTAAAAAATTCAAATCAAAACCAAAATGAGGAGAGGAATAGAAATAGAATATCTAAGTCTAAGAATATTAAAAGAATATTCTTAATATAATTCTTAATATAATTTAATATAATTTAGAATAGAATCTTATAGAATTGATATACTTTACATATAATTTATTATAGAATTTCTTTCTTCTTTATTCTTCTTCATTTCTTTATCTGTTTTGGATGTAATTTGGCGGCATGGCCAAGTGGTAAGGCGGGGGACTGCAAATCCTTTATCCCCGGTTCGAATCTGGGTGTCGCCTGATCAACAAAAAAAGACTTGGAATTTCTTAATCCTGTTGATCGAACTTGACGAATTCTTGCCCCGCAAAAGCATAGGCAAGGGCTAGGTCTGTCGATACTTGATTTTGAGAACCATAGGTCCTATAAAAGACTGTCATCTTTTTTCTCAAAATCTGGGTTCTGAGTGTGGCTCAAAAAAGTACCAATAAATCTGAAGCAACCCAATCTTATGAAAGATTGGTTTGGGCTATTCTGAATTGAATCAAATAAAAGAAATAGCGAGAATTCATTCTGGAGAACTATGAAAGTAAGAAGTCGGAAATCTTGGTATCCAAACCAAAGGTTCCTAAGAGACACTCCTTTTTGGCTACTAAGGTTTAATAAAAGATTCTAAAAAAGACTATAAAGACTCCCTAATTGTTTTACACTTTTCTTAATATTGAGGTAACTATGTTTGCGATGAAATTAGATTGGATAGGCTGATGGTAAATTCATTTAAGAATTGTGGCAAAGAACTGAAGATACTTTGTATTCAGACTCACTAGAGGTTCTGAGTACTGTTCATAAATTGAATCAGAATGGTTGACTAGCTCTTCTTTGTATTTGTATCTTTTCTTTTTTCTTATTCTATTTTTTTTTTTCAATTCTTTGCTATTTCAATAGATTTCTTATTCTATAGAATAAGAAATCTATGAACTTTTTCTGAGTGGATTCATGAAATTGTTTCATAAAAAGCCGTAAGTAAGAATCCTGTTTTGACTCTGCACCATTGATTCCACTATGATTATGAATCAATAATGGAATCATTCCTTCATTTCATAGAGATAGATAGGATAGGGGGCATCATTCACATGGATATAGTAAGTTTCGCTTGGGCTGCTTTAATGGTAGTGTTTACATTTTCTCTTTCACTTGTAGTATGGGGAAGGAGTGGGCTTTAGAGCTAGGAATAGGAATAATACTTTACTGAAAAATCTACTTATATCAATTGTGATCATTTTGCGAAAGCTTAAAAAAAATTGACTTGCTTTAGTTTATCTATATCTATATCTATATATTATTTCTTAGATATATTAGTAGTATTATATTCTTAGTAATATTCTCTTATTCTATTAGTATTAGATTTCTTCCTG